ACTTATGCTAATTCATTCATTTTTAGAATTATACGCTTTCTTACTTTTTGATATTACAAATATCAATAGTATCTCTATTCTCTCTTAAAATATGAATACTCCCACGAGAGTTTTAGGATAAAAGCCCCTTATCGGATTTGAACCGATGACTTACGCCTTACCATGGCGTTACTCTACCACTGAGTTAAAAGGGCCTGTTTCATTTTATTCCTTAAAAAACCACTATGAGTTTAGTGAATATAAATATATTGAATTATAACATATTTATAGATATATATTTTATTTGCATAATGGCTTATTCCCCAACGAAAAATTTGATTTACAGCAATTTTATTTACCTAGTGCATATAGGGTAACCTAGGAAATATAGGGCAAATAAAAAAGGTTTTTGACATTGGATTGATACATGTACCTACTAATTCAACATAGATTCAAGATATTTTATTGAGTCGTTGATGAAGAGATTCGATGAACAAAATTCTTAGAAAAAAGTCCAAATCATAAATATAGATTCTAAATCGAAATATAGTACATAATAAAAAATAGATTTATATAGAATAGCGATTCTAATGAATGATTCAGAAATAGACAAAAAATTCTATGGAATCATGAAAGACGAAAAAATACTTCGGATCTAGTCAGACCATATCATTCTATTGTATATTGACAATTTCAAAAAAACTGCTCATACTATGAGCATAGTGTGCTGGTGGTCGGGCAAATATGCCCCCATCGTCTAGTGGTTCAGGACATCTCTCTTTCAAGGAGGCAGCGGGGATTCGACTTCCCCTGGGGGTAAGGTATTACGAAAGGAAAAATTGATCAGGGATTCTCAGTAAGCCCAGAATTGATTCTTCCTGGGTCGATGCCCGAGCGGTTAATGGGGACGGACTGTAAATTCGTTGGCAATATGTCTACGCTGGTTCAAATCCAGCTCGGCCCAAGAATTCGCTAATCCACACACATGAAATGATATAACCCCTTTGTTCTCCAGAAATGCCCGATACGAAAGAAAAAAAGGAAATACGAAAGAAAAAAAGGAAAATTGTTGTCCCACCCGCTATTTTTTGTTTGGCTCTTTTCTTTTCCTTTTTTCAAAAAAATTATGATCTTGCTGATGATCTAGATTCATATCATGATCTGTAAGTATAAAGTCTAAGAAAAAAAAATAGTTTTTTCTTTCCATTACTTTATTATTTTTTTTCATTGAAAGAACGATTATCAATCGATTTGGAAATAAGTAAAGGATTACGAGTAATCCTTGTTGTTCGCACTAAAAAGCATTGATATATATATCACTCACGTCTCTGTTACAAGACGACGATTCTAATATAAATAGAAAGTCTTTGAATGAAATCATAAGACTATGTATACCGTATACTTTATTTCCCTGGGATTGTAGTTCAATTGGTCAGAGCACCGCCCTGTCAAGGCGGAAGCTGCGGGTTCGAGCCCCGTCAGTCCCGACGGATCAAAATGTAATACAAAAAAAAATACATAAATTTCTCTCTCCTTTTTCTGTAAAATGTAAAAAGAGGATAAATAGCATAATGTCATTCCCAAGGAATCCTTCTTAATTTTTCTATTTTTTATTTGTTATTTTTCATTTCCCATCATTTCATTTCCCATCAAACAAATATGGGAATTTCCATTTCGTTACCTAGTACCGATTTGTGGGAGAGAAAGATATGTGGATTAGTACAATTATTCGTAGCATCATATGGAGTATTTCAAAATAATACCATACTGGGGATCTGGCATTTTCGATTACTCCGACGTCTTGTAATGTAAAATAGAGTACCATATGTTCGTCGGGAACACATACATAAATGGAATTTGTACGATACAAAATGAATTTAACATAGTGACTTTGATAGAATACTTTATTAGAAAGTATCTTCTTTTTTGACTACGATTTTGTGTAACCTCAATTACTAATTTGAATTTGAAACAATCTATCTCATTCAAACCTCCCACTGAATTTTTTTGATATATTATACGCGTTCCTTTCCTAATCCAAGGAAGGAGGAGTCTTAATAAAGATCAAATAAAAAGAAGGATCCCACTTCTTTTAGTTTTGGCGAGGGACTGAATAATCTTTTAAGGGTTTTTGTCAAAGAAAAAAACTCTAAATATAGTGAATTTGAGAGATTTTTTATACTGGGACTCATTTTTATCACACCTTTTTTGGTTTCCAAGAAGATTAGCTTCTTAAAGGAGTTAAGTTATAACCCCTCGTTATTTTTTCTTTTTTTTTTTTTTTGCTTTTATCCTTTGTTTGGGTTTGTTTGTAACCAATGTAAGCGTAAAGGCGTTTATATGAGACTTCATCAGATGAGAAAGCAGTCGTTTAGATAAAAGAAAGAATGGAAAAAGTGATAAATAAAAAAGAAAAAGAAAGTCAAGAAATTTTTGATTCGGTATGGATAAAGGATCTTCCTATGTTATACTATTTAATTCTCGACGATGAATCGATTTGATAGTTCAGATATTGTTATTCATGATATTTAATTTACAGGCGAAAGAGTTATCATCTCTATGGGATTAAATCCCGAGTTATTGCGAAGTAAAGAAAAATCAAATAAATAGTGAGATTATGGAAGTCAATATTCTCGCATTTATTGCTACTGCACTGTTCATTCTAGTTCCTACTGCCTTTTTGCTTATAATATACGTAAAAACGATCAGTCAAAGTCAGGGCGATAAAGTTGAATGAAACTTGACTTCTTAAGTCTTGTCAATGATTGAAGAAACAAACTGAAAAGGATTCCAATTTCGTGTCTTAAATGAAATGAGCGGACTAGAATCAACAGTATTCTATGAGATCCGATAGTATGAGTATGGTAGAAAGAAATAGGAATCTTTCTACCATACTCTCTATTATTGTTATTGTTATGTAGTGTATTTGTACTGGATAATGATGTAGGCGGCTTAATCTTAATATAGATCAATCTACAATCTAAATATGTATTTTCCTACATGTATATATGAATTATCGAGATGTATTCACTTAATTGAATATTTAATAACCGAACCGCTTTCTTTTCTCTTTAAACAGTTTTAAACAGTAAAGGGGGAAACAGAACAAATAAAAAGGCAAATATAAAGGTTAAAAAGGTTTACACTCTTCCGCATTGTCTAGATCTGTAACACTGTTAAGAGCGGGGTTTATCAAAATAGCAATTTTAGGAAGAATTTGGTTAGAAACGGATTTCAAATCATTTGTATTCGTTCCTTATTTGTTTGATTGAAATGATATTATTCGTATTTTTTTTATTATTCATATATAGAATAGAAGTCATATATATATATGAATATATATATGAAATAATATAGAAAGTTCTTATTCATATATAGGATTATAGTTATTCAATATATATTTGATTATTAATAGACTACATTACTCTACTAGAATTAAATAGAATATGGAAATGCAGATAATTTTATCTAAAATTAAATAAAATTTAAATAATAATTAATAAGAAGAGTTAAATCTTTGCCAAACAATTTATAAAACAATTGATGCAGTTTGATTCCTCAGTTCAATTCGTAGTACCTCGACTCTAGAGTCCACTTCTTCCCCATACTACGAGTGAAAGGGAAAATGTAAAGACTACCATTAAAGCAGCCCAAGCGAGACTTACTATATCCATGTGAATTCTATCCCCTATCTCTATGAATATGAAGGAATTATTCCATTATTATTCACTAATAATAGTCGAATTATTGGCACAGAGTCAAAAAAGGATTTTGCTCCCTACCATTGATGAAACGATCTAATAAATCCAATTCAATTCTAATTAGTATATGATTTGTAGTAGAATCGGTAAAGATTAAGTACAAGCAAAATAAGCAGCGACGCTCTTGGAAGTAGCAAGAAAATTTTTCTAACATGTAGGAACAATAACATGTTTTGTTGTGCTTCATTAACTCAAACGTCTAAAAAAGATAGAATCAAGATGGGTCGCTATTTATTACATACCCCTATTTTTTTCCATTTTATCGAATCTGTACCTTACCTTCTCCCCATTCTCTATGTAAAACAATCGTAAGACAGTCTAGTCAAGAATGGAATAATAATTCCCTAAAAGAACTTCGTTTTTTTTTTTTTATTTTATATAAAAAATAGAAAAGTAAAAAAGGCCAATTAATCCATTCAATCAATCTAATTAGTATTGAATGCCCCAGTACTCAGATATTTTTATGAGTCTGTAGACAAAGTACCTTACGCCATTTCTGCAATTACTAATTAACTTCCTCTTGAGTATTCACTCTACTTTAAGATCCAATCAGTAGACATTACATTAGTAGTGTAAGGGCTATCAGATTAAGATTTATCAATTCCCCACTACTAGAAACTTGCCTTGAATCCGAGACGAAAGGATTTACAGCACTTTAGAGGACAGAACTTTCAGATGTTTAGAATCAAGCAAGTATCAAGAATCCCTTTCTTACTTTGGGATTGCGTTGAGAACAAATTTGGCAAGTTAAATCAGCAAAACAATAGGGGTATTTCGAAGCTTTTGTTGATCAGGCGACACCCGGATTTGAACTGGGGAAAAAGGATTTGCAGTCCCCCGCCTTACCGCTCGGCCATGCCGCCAAGACGATACAAAATAGCTGAAAATACCCCCCTTTTTAGATTGAGTTGAGAAATCAAATGTGGCTTTTCAGTCACAAAAGCAAAAATTCAGGACAAATCGGGACCATTAACTATGTGACTGTGAATTCATGAACGATTCTCGGATTTGAATCTAAAATTGTCTTTCCCTAATGATCTTTCCCTAATGATATAAAAAATCCAAATTAATACATAACTAATCAAGATTAAAAAAAAAGTCTTCTCAGTTATATTAATATTATAATAGCAATTATGCATATATGTAAACCCCAGACCCTAAATTGTTTTACAGATATCTAATCAAATACCTTAACTGTTCTGTATATGATTTTTATCTATAGAAAATAGTAACTTTGATAGAACACGACATAGGCTGTCCCGAATAGAAATTCAATAAAGGAGGAGATATGTATAGATAGCTAGAGTCATATATGAACATGTTTAATAAATACAAGTCTTTTTACGCACTTAAATCATATTATATGAATTAGACTAAAAAATTAGGTAAAAGCGTTTCCTTTATATTATATGATTATATGCGAATCTTTTTTTTAACTGAATCGATGAAAAATTAAATCTTAAGCAACTTTTTAGTTTTTCTGATTATTATGTCTTTCTCTCATCAAACAGACCAAATCCGGAATACGTTTATTTTGCTGGTATCTAATCGGATTGTAATATCATAATAGTGGTAAAAATGAAATAACTTTTGATATTTTATACAAAGCTAAAACTTTATAAAATAAGTCTAAGTTAAATCAAATCTTTCATTTTCTTTCCATTTGTATCTGTTTTCAAATTCCAATTTGCTCTTTATTCCTCTGTTCATACTAGGATAAAATTTCATGCGATTTAGTAAACAGAATATTCAATTCCATCGTTGCTAGATCGATCCATATTTTTGGATAAAGAATGATTCAATAATGGGATTTTTTCGATAAATGATAAATTCAAAATGCTGGGGGATGGAAATGAGGGAACGTCTACAATACCTGGGTTTAATCAGATACAATTTGAAGGGTTTTGTAGGTTTATTGATCATGGCTTAACCGAAGAACTTTCTAAGTTTCCAAAAATTGAAGATACAGAGCAAGAAATTGAATTCCAATTATTTGCGGAAACATATCAATTAGTGGAACCATTGATAAAAGAAAGAGATGCTGTATATGAAGCAATCACATATTCTTCTGAATTATATGTATCCGCGAGATTAATTTGGAAAACCAGTAGGGATATGCAAAAACAAACCCTTTTTATTGGAAACATTCCTCTAATGAATTCCCTGGGAACCTCTATAGTAAATGGAATATACAGAACTGCGATCAATCAAATCTTGCAAAGCCCCGGTATCTATTATCGGTCCGAAGCGGACCATAACGGAATTTCGGTCTATACCGGCACCATAATATCAGATTGGGGAGGAAGATTCGAATTAGAGATTGATAGAAAAGCAAGGATATGGGCTCGTGTAAGTAGGAAACAGAAAATCTCTATTCTAGTTCTATCATCAGCTATGGGTTTGAATCTAAGGGAAATTTTAGAAAATGTTTGCTACCCTGAGATTTTCTTGTCTTTCCTAAATGAGAAGGAGAAAAAAAAAATAGGGTCAAAGGAAACTGCTATTTTGGAGTTTTATCAACAATTTACGTGTGTAGGCGGAGATCCAGTATTTTCTGAATCTCTATGTAAGGAATTACAAAAAAAATTCTTTCAACAAAGATGTGAATTAGGAAAGATTGGCCGACGAAATATGAACCAGAGATTGAATCTTGATCTACCTCCGACTAATACATTTTTGTTACCGAGAGATATATTGGCGGCTGCGGATTATTTGATTGGAATGAAATTTGGAATGGGCACGCTTGATGATATGAATCATTTAAAAAATAAGCGTATTCGTTCGGTTGCGGATCTCTTACAAGATCAATTTGGGTTGGCTTTGGTTCGTTTAGAAAATATGGTTCGAGGCACTATATGTGGAGCAATTAGACATAAATTGATACCGACTCCTCAGAGTTTGGTACCTTCAACTCCATTAACAACTACTTATGAATCTTTTTTCGGGTTACACCCATTATCTCAAGTTTTAGATCGAACTAATCCATTGACACAAACAGTTCATGGGAGAAGGTTGAGTTATTTGGGACCTGGAGGATTGACAGGGCGAACTGCGAATTTTCGGATACGAGATATCCATCCTAGTCACTATGGACGCATTTGTCCAATTGACACGTCTGAAGGAATCAACGTTGGGCTTATTGGATCCTTAGCAATTCATGCGAAAATTGGTCATCGGGGCTCTCTAGAAAGCCCGTTTTATGAAATCTTTGAAGAATCAAAATCAAAAAAAAACCGGATGTTTTATTTATCACCAAATAGAGATGAATACTATATGATAGCAGCAGGAAATTCTTTGGCACTGAGTCGAGGTATTCAGGAAGAACAGGTTGTTCCAGCTCGATACCGTCAAGAATTCCTGACTATTGCATGGGAACAGGTTCATCTTCGCAGTATTTTTCCCTTCCAATATTTTTCTATTGGAGCTTCCCTTATTCCTTTTATCGAGCATAATGACGCGAATCGAGCTTTAATGAGTTCTAATATGCAACGTCAAGCAGTTCCGCTTTCTCAGTCCGAGAAATGCATTGTTGGGACTGGAGCGGAACGACAGGTGGCTCTAGATTCAGGAGTTTCTGTTATAGCCGAACACGAGGGAAGGATCATTTATGCTGATACTGACAAAATTTTTTTATTAGGCAATGGGGATATTTTCAATATTCCATTAGTTGTGTATCAACATTCTAACAAAAATACTTGTATGCATCAAAAAGGTCGGGTTCAGCGGGATAAGTGCATTAAAAAGGGACAAATTTTAGGAG